TGCAAAGATGAATAAACAGGTTTATATAAAAAAAAGGCTATAAATATTCCAAAAAGAGCTATACTAACTGAAAAAATAGCATCTTTCAAAAATTCATACCAATCTATTGAATTATTCAAATTTTGATGTAAAAGGTTTATAGACGGAGTTAACCATTTTGATAATATGTCCAAATACAATCCTTCTTGGTTGAAAGGAATTCCTAGGGATCCAACGAACAACGTAAATAGAACCAATACAAGTATAGGAAATAACATAGTATTATCCGATTCATAAGGATACGAAAAAAACTTCTTATTTCCAAAACGGGTAATAGTAATAAAAGGTTGTGTGATGTTTCTTGCATTCTGATCAATTAGATACATTTTTTTTGAAAAAAAAGAAAAAATATCATGATTTTTCATTGTTAATAACGTTAATAAACGAAAATTTTTGTTAATTCTTTTTGAATCTTCTTTACCCCACAGAGATATTGAATAGAAGGGAGTATTCTTTTTGCCACTATAATTTTGAAAATGAACGTTTAAATGTCCTTCAAAAGTAAGTAAATAGATTCGAAACATATAAAATGCGGTTAATCCTGCTGTAAACCAAGCTATTATTGCGAAAATTGGTGAATACAACCAAGTATCATTAAGAATTTCATCTTTGGACCAAAAACAAGCAAGAGGCGGAATACCACAAAGAGAAAGTGTACCTAATAAAAAAGCGGTTTTGGTAATTGGGATATGTTTTGTTAAACCCCCCATATAAACCATATTCTGACTTTTATTTGGAGAATATCCAACAAGAGTTTCCATTGAATGAATAACGGATCCGGATCCTAAAAATAATAATGCTTTCGAATAAGCATGAGTAATCAAATGAAATAAAGCACTTCGATAAGACCCCATACCTAGAGCTAACATCATATAACCCAATTGAGACATTGTGGAATAGGCTAAACCTCTCTTAATGTCTTTTTGAGCAAGGGCAAAAGTAGCCCCGAATAATATTGTTATTACTCCTACCAAAGAGATGAAATTCATTATGTAAGGGATGACTATGAAAAGAGGAATAAGCCGAGCTACAAGAAAAATGCCCGCAGCTACCATAGTAGCAGCATGTATAAGAGCCGAAATAGGAGTAGGCCCCTCCATGGCATCCGGTAACCATACATGAAGGGGAAATTGTGCAGATTTAGCAACCGCACCGGCAAATAATAGAACGGCACAGAAAGTAACAAATAAAAAATTGACTTCATTATGATTATTAGAAATCAAGTTATTGAATATTTTGAATAAATCTCGAAATTCGAAACTCCCTGTTATCCAATAAAAACCTAAAATTCCTAATAATAAACCAAAATCCCCAACACGATTAGTTACAAATGCCTTTTGGCAAGCATTTGCAGCAACAGGCCGTGTGAACCAAAACCCTATTAATAGATATGAACACATTCCTACCAATTCCCAAAAAATATAAATTTGTATCAAATTAGAACTAGTAACTAATCCTAACATAGAAGTACTGAAAAAACTCATATAAGCAAAAAATCTCAAATATCCTTGATCATACGACATATAATTATCACTATAAATAAGAACCATAATTCCAATAGTAGTGATTAATATTGACATAATAGAAGTAAGCGGGTCGATCAAGTAACCGAATTCTAAAGAAAAATCATTATTAATGATCCAAGACCATACATATTGATAGAAAGAACTGCCATTTATTTGCTGAATAGACAGATTGATCGAAAAAATCATGACTATACTTAACAAAAAAACACTTTGAAAAGCCCACATACGGCGAAGACTTTTTGTTGCCGACGGAAAAAGAAGAAGTCCCGCTCCTATTAACATAGGAACTGGAAGTGGAAGGAAAGGTATTATCCACGAATATTGATATGTCTGTTCCATAAAAAAGTTTTTTTATTCTTAATTGATTGTTTCCGATTTACCGGATCCTACCCCCTTTCAATTTCAAAACAAAAGGGGTCAATAAAAAAATCAAGAGATGTACTAACTTAAAGATATTTTTCGAATTTTTTATATATTATCTGGGTCTTTCCAAAATACTTTAAATATTAAAATAAAGAAGTTACAATTGGGCAAATGATATGACCTACTTGCTCATAAAAAGCGAATTTAGTTATTAACTAAGATTTGTTTATACAAATTTAGTTATTAACTAAGATTTTTCTTAAAATAATGAAAATACAAAATTTCATTATTATTAAATCACTTTATATTCATAAAGTAATGATAAAAAATTACACTAAAAATAAATCTGATATGCATCGATATGAATCATAGGATTAACTAAGGTACAATTTTTGTACGAATCTCGCTTTTTAGTCAGTTTGTTCCAAATCATTAACTAGTTTCAGTATGAAACTGATTGATTAGTTTCCGTTTCAATAAAAAACATTTAACATTTATAGTAAACGCTATAATATCTAACATTTTATATTTTCTAATTTTATATTTTCTATAAGATTTATTTTTATATTTATCAAAAAAGGGGGTAATTATCAAAAGGGGTAAAATAAAATCAAATTTAATAAAAAAAATAACGAAGATTTTTTTTAACAAAACGTGTATCTTTTAACAGATTCATTACTTTAATTACTAGTTTGATTCGAATTTTAAAATGGAATTTAGAAGTATTCTTTACTCAAGTTTGACCAATTAATAGATTAATATAAAAAATTAAAGTTTTCATTAGGCAATGGGTTCTTAAAGGGTTCTTAAATCCTTCGGTCTATTTTATGTAGAAAAAAATTAAATTATATTTTTATAGTAAGATTTTGTACGATTTTCGCATATTTTTTATCTATATATATTTTTTTGTTTTCTCTAGATAATATATATTATATTATCTAATTATTATCTATAAAATAACTAGATAATGAATATATTCGTTTTGACCAATAGATGTCTTTCACATCCAACTATAACAACGAGTAACCTCTTAATTTTTAAATGGCAGTTCCAAAAAAACGTACTTCTATATCAAAAAAGCGTATTCGTAAAAATATTTGGAAAGGGAAGGGATATTGTGCAGCCTTAAAAGCGTTGTCATTAGGTAAATCTCTTTCTACCGGAAACTCAAAAAGTTTTTTTGTGCGACAAAAAAAGTCATAAAATAAAACATTGGAATAATCCGAATAGAAAAATAGGCCCATTTCATTCTTAATAGGAAATCAACAAACCTATTGTTTGCGGCTAATCAATATGAACTAGAACTCGCTTCGCTATTAGGATATGTATAATAATAATTCTTCGGTTTAGGGGTTAGTAAATTATAAAAAGCTTTTGAAAAAAGAATAAAGACAAGATACAAAACTTGAGCCTTTGTTAGTATATTTTCTTGTTTTGGAGATGGGGGAGTCTTTTTTCCCCATCAACCTATTTGTCACAATTACAATAATCGACGTTTTTCTATATATATAGAAATATAAATATAATAGAAATATGAATATATATATATGAATATATATATTGAAGAAGGGTAAAAAAGAGATCTTTAGTTAAAATTAATACATCGTTGAAATTAATTTATTCATTTATTTTTAAAATTTTTTGTGTAACTTTCTGACTTCTTATTTATCTGAATTTCTCTGAATTAATCTATTAGAATATATAAATTTCCCATATATACGTCTCTTTCAACCCAACCGACAAAAGCCTGGAATTTTTTGTCCGAATTAATGTACAAGTTTTGAGTAATAAAAAGGGGTCTTATTTTTTGTTCATTGGTAAAATACATTTAGGAAATAATATAAATGATAAATCTTTTATGAAAAAAAATAAAAAAAAAATCTTTTATAGTTGTATCAATAACTAGAGGGTTGAAGTTTATAGTTTCAATAGTTTGATTCTATTGAATTATAGAAGAGCATAAACTACACCAAAGCACTAAGGTAAATAAAACCCATACCCCATAATAATGAACCTTCAAATTTGTATTTGAACAAAGTTTTATTCATCCATTTTCATTTTGACTAAAAAGATTTCATTTAGTTGACTCCTTAAATCTCGACGATTTACTATGAATAGGCTATTATGAATTCGAACAAGCCGCTATGGTGAAATCGGTAGACACGCTGCTCTTAGGAAGCAGTGCGAGAGCATCTCGGTTCGAGTCCGAGTGGCGGCAGACCTTCTCTTCGAAAAGAGATACAATATATTAGAATTATAAATTCTAGAATGAATTCAACTCCTGATTTATATTTCAGGATTCCTCCTTTTTAAAATTTTTATGATATTTTCAACTTTAGAGCATATATTAACTCATATTTCCTTTTCGATCGTTTCCATTGTAATTACAATTCATTTGATAACTTTATTAATCGATGAAATCATAAAACTAAATGATTCGTCAGAAAAGGGAATGATAGCTACTTTTTTGTGTATAACCGTATTATTAGTCACTCGTTGGATTTATTCGGGGCATTTCCCACTAAGTGATTTATATGAATCATTAATCTTTCTTTCTTGGAGTTTATCAGTTATTCATATAGTTACATATTTCAAAAAAAAAAAAAGCCATTTAAGCACAATAACTGCGTCAAGTGTTATTTTTACCCAAGGCTTTGCTACTTCGGGTCTTTTAACTGAAATACATCAATCCGCAATATTAGTACCCGCTCTCCAATCCGAGTGGTTAATAATGCACGTAAGTATGATGATACTGGGCTATGCAGCTCTTTTATGTGGATCATTATTATCAGTAGCACTTCTGGTCCTTACATTTCGAAAAAACATAAATTTTTTTTATAAGAGGAATATTTTTTTATTAAAACTAAACGAGGAACTTTCCTTTGGTGAAATACAATACATAAATGAAAGAAACAATTTTTTAGGAAATGCTTCTTTTTTTTCTGCTAACAATTATTACAGGTCCCAATTGATTCACCGGTTGGATTATTGGAGTTATCGTGTGATTAGTCTAGGTTTTCTCTTTTTAACTATAGGTATTCTTTCAGGAGCAGTATGGGCTAATGAAGCATG